ATAAAAAAGGAAGGGATTCCCATTTCTCCAGTAAAGGGTTCAAATCATTTTATCGATATGAGTGTTCTATATCGGATAAAATGCAACTATTCATTTTGAAACCATCTCCATACTAATTAATATAGTGGTAGAAAGAGCACCAATGTTGCGCCCGAACTTCAAACAATTTAGCTTTAACCATGTTTTGCTTAGGGTCCCATATTATTGGTTGATAGAGAATCAAAGTTTATTTACCAATGAATCGCGAAATGCTATGGTTCGTACATATGATTTCTGAATTTATTCAGAAGTAATTCGCGAGATCGTGCACCTTTCTTTCCTAATTATAATTATAAAGAATAAAGTGCAGCTGGTTAGATCCAGCTTATTCTTGAAATAAACAACTCGCACACACTCCCTTTCCAAAAAAAATCAATACACCAAGGACTACACTTAGATTTATTGGATTTGTTGCTAAAATATCGGTATTAAATCCGAAACTCCCGGCGGATGGCCAGCGACCCAAGGAAACGAAAGAATCGGTTACATTTTTCATAGGATCTCCTCTTATAGATAGGACTGACTAAATCGAACAGAGTTCTTTTTGTATTACTTCGCCCTTTTTTTTATTTGATTGATTTTTTTATTAATTTTCTTAATATTTTAAAATTTAATAATTTTTATTTCAATAAGAAAATTGAAATACTTGTTAGAATTGGGTCTCAGGTCGCATATCAATTGCGAAATACCTCATTTGTTGCAACGCTTCCTAAAAAAAGGGGGTTCCATTGGACTGAGAACGGGAAGGAAGAAAGCGAGTGGATCCGCTAATTCCTGATCCTCAAATTAGTCCTTCCCACGGGGTATTATCTCTAAGTTAAAACTATTGTAGGAGTGAAATCGTTATTGTAGGAGTGAAATCTTGATATAATTCGAAAAATCAAGCGGCAAATCCAAGGTAATAAAATAAGAAAGACAAAACAAAAAAACTTTACAAATTTATAGGATTAAACAAAGGGATTTGCAAATAAAAGTGCTAATGCCACGACCAGTCCATAAATTGTTAAAGCTTCCATAAAAGCCAGACTAAGCAATAAAGTACCTCGTATTTTACCCTCTGCCTCTGGTTGTCTTGCGATACCTTCTACAGCTTGGCCCGCAGCAGTACCTTGACCAACTCCAGGTCCAATAGAAGCCAGCCCTACAGCCAATCCAGCAGCAATAACGGAAGCAGCAGAAATCAGTGGATTCATGGTAAGCTCCTCGCATAAAAATAAATAAATGGTTAATGATACAAGCAACCAATGAATTATGACTTATTATTCCATTACTAAGATCCACCCAATCCAGTCGAAATAACTATGAACTACAAATTAAAGTAATGAGATTATTGAATCGTATAAGCAGAACTGCTTCGATCTCGCGTTTTCCTATCCACGGAGTCTTTATCAATCCATAATCAATGCAGAAGGACCTAGTTCTTCCGTTTCATTTATTTGTTCCGAACCATTCATTCTTTCAATTCTGCACTCTTTCTCTTCTATATGCTATGCTTGATTTCATCTGTTTATTCATTCGGCCCAGACGAAACGGAAGAACTTCTATTGTAATTCCTATCTAAATTCACGGTGGGGTAGAAAAGTCAATAAGATATATGGATAGTTCATATATAACTAGTAAATATCTAATATCACATATACATGGCTTTCTTCCATAACGTAAACAAAAAATTCACATCTAATATTCAACCCGATTCTAGAATCATTCTTTGAAACATACAGAAGAGTTGGCTTATAATTAAATAACATATACCCAGTTTGACCCCATCCCTAACCCATTTTTTATGAATCTCGTTTGTAAATTATTGGTTTCCTTTTCTTTATCATTATCCCGATCCCGCATTAATACAAGCATGAATACAAACTGACGAATTCATTAGTCTGACTGACTCCTTCCATATCAATACAATATCCATATTAGAGATCCAATTAATTGCATGCAATTAATTCAAATTTTGATCAATCATTGAATTGACTGAAATCAAATGAAATGGGATGGGAATAGTTTCATAGAACACTTTTTTTATCGCACATCGGAACCGGATAACAATTCTTATCTTATCCAAATTATGATTAGGTATGAATCGTAATCAATATTGTGATTGACTGAACAAATAGAAATAGAATATTGGGGGAGTATGACATAAGTGGCCCCAACGGAAATCTTAGGAAAAAGATCCTTTAGATCTCGTTCATTCCTTTTTGTTGACAATTGAATTCCAAAATATCGTAATCTTTTTTACTAGTACTCTAAATCATATATACCCTTGTATCTATTCTGTTCCAAAATAGCTTATTTGAACCGCCTATACAGCGTTGGGATAAATAAAAAAGCATATTTTGAAAGATAGTCAATGATGACCCTCCATGGATTCCCCTATATAAGCCGCGGCTAAAGTTGCGAAAATAAGAGCTTGAATACCACTTGTAAATAATCCAAGGAACATGACAGGTATAGGAACTACTGAAGGTACTAAAGAAACAAGAACAACAACTACTAATTCATCAGCCAATATATTACCAAAAAGTCGAAAACTAAGCGATAAGGGTTTTGTGAAATCTTCTAGGATGTTAATTGGTAAAAGTATTGGAGTTGGTTGAATATATTTACCGAAATAACCCAATCCTTTTTTTGTAAGACCTGCATAGAAATAGGCTACTGACGTAGGTAAAGCTAAAGCAACAGTAGTATTTATATCATTCGTGGGTGCGGCTAACTCCCCATGAGGTAACTGTATTATTTTCCAAGGTAAAAGAGCACCCGACCAGTTGGAAACAAAAATAAATAAGAACATAGTTCCAATAAAAGGAACCCATGGACCGTATTCTTCTCCAATTTGAGTTTTGCTCAAGTCTCGAATGAATTCAAGGACATATTCGAAGAAATTCTGACCGTCGGTTGGAATGGTTTGTGGATTCCGAACAGCTATAGTAGCAGAACCTAATAAGATAGCAATTACGAACCAAGAAGTAATAAGTACTTGGGCATGGACTTGGAAACCTCCTATTTGCCAATAGAAATGTTGGCCTACTTCTACACCGGATATATCGTATAACCTTTTTAATGTGTTGATGGAACATGGTAGAACATTCATATTGCTTGCCCTCTGACAGAAATAGAACTTAAAAAGGAATTATTTTGATTCAATTATCTCTTTATCGATTCGCCTACTTTAACTGTATATTTCGGATACCAAGTAATTACATAATATCCCCGGGAATTTTTATCTTTTATATTCAGGATGGATATAGTATAGTAACCGATTCCATAAATCGATGGAATTGACGAAGTAATTGACTTATCTTATTATTAATCAACGATTTCTTATATAGCTATAACGACCCTCACAAATTGCAGATACTAATTTGTTAAGAATTAATCGAATTGAAGCTATAGCGTCATCATTGGCTGGAATCGAAATATCTGCAAGATCTGGGTCACAATTTGTATCGATTAAACAAATTGTTGGAATTCCCAAAGTAACACATTCTCGAAGAGCCGTATATTCTTCTTGCTGATCAACGATGATTACAATATCAGGCAACCCCGTCATATAGTTGATGCCACCCAGATATGTTTGCAAGTGAGATAATTGTCTCTTCAACATTGCTGCATCTCGTTTCGTAAGACGGTTAAGTCTTCCCGTCTTTTGTTCCGCTCTCAAGTCCCTGAACTTATGAAGTCTTGTTTCTGTAGTGGACCAATTTGTTGACATACCACCGAGCCATTTTTTATTAACATAATGACATCGAGCCCTTATTGCAGCCGATGCTACTGAATCAGCTGCTTTATTTTTTGTACCAACGATTAAGAATTGTTTTCCCCTACTTGCTGCATCAAAAACTAAATCACAAGCTTCTGATAAAAAACGAGCAGTTCTAGTAAGATTTGTAATATGAATACCTTTACGCTTTGCAGAGATGTAAGGTGCCATTCTAGGATTCCACTTCCTAGTACCATGACCAAAATGAACTCCTGCTTCCATCATTTCTTCCAGATTTATGTTCCAATACCTTCTTGTCATTTCTCCCCACACTTCCTCTTTTTTTTTTACGAGGTACCCTGAAAAAATTGTTCCGATGGAACCTTTCTACCGGAGATTGAGCGGTAATACACGGTCCAAGCCATTAATTCCTTTCTATTCATTTTTTTTTAACAAAAGAAGGGACCGGCTAGTTAAATTATAAATTAAAAGGATGATCGCTCTTAGGAATCAGTAAATCCTGTAAATGATTGTTCTGATGTATCGTGGAAATTTTTGGAGATGCAAGAATCCAATAATTTTTTGTGGCGGAACAAAATATCTCTGATGCCCCCCTCGAATAGATTCTTCTTTTCGATTTCCAAAGAAATGTTGCTGTGTTGGCTTAAACGGTGCACTAATCCTTTGAATCCGGTACCAACGGGTATCACACCCCCCAGAACAACATTTTCTTTCAGGCCTTTCAACCAATCGATACGACCTCGTAGAGCGGCTTTTGCTAAAACTCGAGCAGTTTCTTGAAAACTCGCTTCAGATATGAAACTTTGAGTATTCAGAGACGCTCGCGTTATGCCCAATAAGACGGCTCGGTAACAGATCGTTTCTTCCAAAGCGCGCCCCGTTCGTTCCGCTCGCAACAATCCAATGAATTCACCTGGTGAAAAAACATTAGACATTCCATCTTCTGAAACCAACACTCTTGATGTTATTTGACGTACAATAATTTCTATATGCCTATTATGTATCTGCACTCCCTGGGATCTATAAACTTTTTGAATTTTATTAACCAAAGATATACGACTTTGCGCTATGGTTAGCTCAGCGCTAATCAAGAATCCCCAAGGAATCCCAAGAATTCTTGTTATACGTTCGTTCCAACCTTCAACCCGTTTTTCTAAGTTCATTGATATTGAATCAATCGAACGAACTTCTAACACTTGTTCTACTTTTGGAAGACCTTGTGTTATATCACCAGATCTCGATTTTTCATATATAAATGTAACTAAGGTATCTCCTTCGTAAAGGATTTCCCCATAATGGCCATGAACGGTTGCTCCTGGAGTAGCCAAAAAGGGCTTTGCAGATCTTATTACTAAAGAGTCAACATGAACAATTAGAACCTGACCCGATTTTAGATGTGGTCCATACTTAGATATACATACATTTTCACAAAAAAACTGTCCAAGGCTAATTATCGTCGATGTTTCTTCACAATAATCGTGATGGAAAAAATACCAATTCCGATTGAATGGATGAAAAATCATGTTACTGGATGGATTGGGATTATAAATCCTCCCATTTTCATCCATTAAATAATATTTAAGTATTTGGAAAGTCTGTTTTAAATTGTCAAGCAGCGAATGTTTATTTACCAAGATCTGATTATGAGTTATTAAATAGTAAAATGAAAAAAAATTCGTAATTTTAGGGACAATTCCTAAAGGACCCAACGAATTCCTAATTGGAAGTAGTGGATCCCTTTTATTTGATTTTTTTGTCACATTGTTGTTATATTTCAAATCGTTGAGTGGACCTATTCGAGAACAATTAGATGATGACAAAGTTATCAAAGATTCGCATTCCTTATTTCTATTCACCAACGTACGAATAGTTCCTTGATGCCAGGTAAGTGATTGTTTAATCCTTACCTTGGAATAAAAAGGATTGAGATTGGTACGATCTGATCCATTAGCGGGAATTAATCCTGCCGGATCATTCCTTTTTCTGGTATACAAAATGAGGGACTTCACTAAGTCCATTCTTATGAAATATCGAATCAGATCATTTACCCTTACCTCAACAAAGGATGCATGAACCTCCTCTATGGAAGAACCCTTTTTGTCTTGGTCCCAATTCAATACTAAACAAGTTCGAACTAATTGAATATTTGTATGAGAAATTCCGCGAATTGGTTTACCATTTCCAGAAAGGATATAATTGACAACTCGAAGTTGCACATGATCCCTTTCCTGCAAGGGATCCTGGGGGAAAAGCGTTGCTAAATTTAGCCCGTCCGCCGTTTCATATGTGACTACGGGTCGAACCAAAACAAAATACTTTTTTTTGGTGGGTGTGATCCGTTGGACATAGATCCAATTTTTTGATTCCTTAGAATTTTTTTTTCCCGTTCCTAGTGGTATCAAGATGCCGCTGTGCCAGGATATCTTATCTGTCTCTCCAGGAAAATAGATATCCCCAGAAAATATTTTGAGTTCAATCTTTTTTTTTTTTTTCTCCACTCGGACCAATCCGCCTACTCGGCTTCTTATATTGAAAGTAATTCGTGTATCTACTCCAATGATACTATTGTTCCGTACCATTATAGAAGAAGATCCGGGTAAGATATGCACTTCCTCGGGAATGAAAAAAAATCGATCTATTTTCGTTTGGTATTTTGGCCTAAATTCTTTTGTTCTTCGATACTCAATCAAATCCTCTTTTTTGACGATTGAATCCACCTCTATAGTCCCATATTGAGTAATTCCTGAACTCTTTCTTCTGTATCGGGGATCATCGAAATAAGCAAGAATACTATTTATACGGAAAAGACCATTTATGGGTATTTCAATCGAGATACCCGAACGGGGTATTAGTTCTTTTTCTTGATTAGATTGTAATGGAATGATGAATCTATTTCTTCGCCTCTTTGCCAATAAATCAGAATTATCGTCGAGAATGGGGGGATATATGAAATTACAATGAACATTACATATGATTCGATCAGGTCCTGAATAATCAAGAACCCACTCCCCCTTTTTACCAGAAGGATCCGACCTAAACGATTTGTGTCTCACTTGATCATTAGTCACTGAAGGGTTAGAAATATATTTTCGTTCGGCAGAAAGAGAATGAATATTTATTTGATCTTGATCCTTGTGGAGCGAAAAAGGGACTATACTGGATCTGTACGGAACTCCAGATACTATCCACAAATGACTTGTTTTTGGTAAGAGATGAACATTACCATATGTATATTCGGGTGCATGGTACACAGCGATACTCCAGTGCATTTCTCCCTCTGAGTCAGAATAAATATGTTTTCGAACTCTCTCTTTAAAATTCAAGGTGGATGCTTCGGCGCGAATCTCAGCAATCACTTGTTCTGATTCTACATATTGATCATTTTTAACTAAAATCAAACTTTTTGGTGGAATATTCACATTATGTAGAAGATCTTGACCCTCAATAGTTACATATAGGTCTATATAACATAGAAAAGCAGGATACCCATGACGTGTACGTGTGGGATGAACCAAATCTTCATTGAATTTTATTTTTCCATTATCAGGAGCTCGTACATGTTTTGCAGTACCACCTGTAAATACTCCACCGGTATGAAAAGTTCTTAATGTTAGTTGAGTCCCGGGTTCCCCAATAGATTGACCCGCAATAATACCTACTGCTTCTCCCAATTCGACCAAGTCGCCATGAGTGGGACTACGGCCATAACATAATCGACAGATCCAAGATGTACTCCT